ATTATCCTTATAACCAAATAAGGACCAGCTTACTTACCTCTCGAGCGATAGTTCCACGATCCCGACCCGCAACTTGTTGGGAGTAGAGGCATCAAAGCTTGCCCAACCTAGTAAAGGGGCTTGGAGATAAAGGTTTTTCTGGGGGAGATACAGTTTCCAGGTTGGATTTTTATTTTAGATCAAATAGGACTAGTTGGGTAGATAGAGGTGGTCAAATCTAACCTTTGCATCGATGTTTAGCAGGGCGGGTCGCTTGAGTGTCAAAACCAAGCGGTGGTTGTTTTTCCTTGGCTTATCGAACCAGCGTATGCCCATTCCTCCTTTGATGACTCCCAGTAGAGAAAGCCTAAATTTTCCGATATGGATTGAAAGGAAGTTAGGGATGGACATAGATCTTTCCGCCTATCCGGAGTGTTGGAAATAAAGCCATTTTTTTTTATAATAGGCTTACAAAGTCTTTATGCAAAGAACGTATTCGTGCACGTAGGCACTTGAGGTTAGAAAGAAGATGAAAGGGTAGAACCAGTAGCTGTGAAAAGAAGTAGGCAGCAAAGAGTGGACGAGTCGGTAGCTGCTCCTGCTCTTCTTGCTCAAGTATATTTCATATAGTGGAATATCTGCTTCCGCTTTTCGCTTTAGCAGTGATCTTTCTCTCGGAATTGCTGCTTGAAAGAAGTAACCAAAAGATCACCTCTATCTACTGCAGGCCGTCTTTAATTAGTAAATAAAGTACCTGTGGGATTCGACTCTCCCTCCTTCCTCTTGATGCGGGGGAAGAGGTCTTTCTTGCTTTAAAGCTTGACTTAGAGCGCAGATGTGATGACTGCTCTCTCTTTCCGGTTTAGCCTACCATGGGAAGGGACGAGACAAAGCCTTCTTCAACATAGGATGATGCTGGAACTGTTCTCAAGGTCTCTCCCGACTCGAGGGTGAGAACGAGAATCGAATCGATTGAATCAGAAATTCACTTAGAGAGAGGCAGAATAACCGGAATCAGGGCTACCGTTAGCAAGGCAAGGTAGGACGAAAGCCCACTTCTTCCTACTCATATTCAATATTCTTATTATTTTTTGGATCTTACTTTCTTTTGAGCCGAGACTGTCTTTGTTGAGCTCTACGCCTTTGCCCACGAATTGCGCCTATAACAGGGGATAAAATAACAGAATGACATTACCCCTTCGACGACTGACCGGGGCTTGCCCCTTTCATTTCACATGGAAGAGATCGCCTATTTAAAGTAATATTCCATATTACTCTCGCTGACAACGTACCTATCTTATAAATTCCTCCTATATTTACTGGATCTTGGGTAACTTAGACTGAGATTGGAACTTGATTTGATCATTCGCTCCTCATTCTTAACGAGATGAGCTCATTCATTCCTCCACGGGGAGAGGCTCTATGAAAGAAGAGAATACGGAGCAACCTTCGCCTGAGACGGGGCTTCCTTACTTTAGAGTGGACAGAGACTGATCCTAGCTTTCTGACTGGGCAAGCAGCTCCTAGACTGCTTTCAAGGTTCACGTTCACTACGGACGGAAACTCCTACTGGCATTCCTCGTTACTTGACTGACCCACAATCCATTGAATAAGTTAAGTTCAACCTGAGATTCCATTTCTACAGAAAGAGAGTGGGGAAGATCGATAAGCAAGTCAGCCCAAAGACTTTCCGGTTGAAGGTACGACAAGGGAATTCCATGCTTTGTTGAAGCTTTCTTCTAAGCCCCGGAATTCAATTCGAATCTTACTCAAATAGGGAAGGTGAAGGAAAAAGATCTCTTATACGGCCACGCTCTAAGCTAAGTTTCTCATTAGATCACTCTTGATGTACTTCCGGCCGGCGCTACTATGACTGCACCAAAGATTATGGAAAGCGAGATCGCCTTACTGGATGGCTGGCATATCGATTTTTAATGGGAGAGAGAGTCCTTTCGATGTTTTCCAAACTCAACGGTGGTCTTACAGTCATCCATGGCCACGCTTATCCCTCGGGTTACTTCGCCCCCTTTACAGACGTTAACAATCGCAGCTTCTTCAACTGGAGCTATTCTCATTTCCTTCTATATGCAATACCAGAATTTCTCTTTCTCAAATGCCTTTTTTGGTTTAGAACCCAGCCGTATAAGAGAAATTGGATCGATTGGCCTGAACCCTACTTATGTTTCACTGCTCGGGTTATCCTGAAGCTGCTAACCTGTCCCCTTCGACTGAACGACGGAATTGTTTCACCGCGCTCTACTGTCTTACGGGGATGAGAAGGATGGCCTGTTCTGTCTTCTTCGGACCCTTCTTTTCGATAAGAAGAGGCTAGTCTTGAAAAGAATAGGTATGTTCAACTAGTTATTTTCACTATTCAATAAGAATAGGGATTTTCAATGCTAGAAATGCCTCTTATCTTAACTGGATCACGACTCATAGAATCTATTCCTACTTGGAAGGTGATCAACTTATCCTTCTAGATTCACTTCGACTGAGCTATAGTCTTCGGACTTTCCCTCCCCCCTACTTCGACAGCTAACGACAAACCCGGCTCACACCGTTGAGTAGTTTCTTCGCTTCCCGCCTATTCATATACGGGAACACTTCCAGAAGTGAGCTACGGGCTATTCCCTCTAAAATATGTTTATCCTTCAGCTGCCTTTAAGTGCTTTCCTTGAGCTTCTCACTTAACCTTTGAGTTACGGACCTTGCCGCTTCGCCCCCTCTGCGCCTCAGTATTTCATTCCTGAAGCTTTCAAGCTGAAGAGAAAGACTTAGAGATTCTTCTTCTTCCCACTAAACTGAATAATCAATTACCTTTTAGGGGCAGCTTACCGATCAAACATAACATCTTTCAAAGAAGGCGTAATTAAGTGTCACAAAACTCATTCTATTGGTGTTTTCCTTACTATAGATTTGATTTTACGGTATCGAGAGGGACTTAGAAAGAGTGATCAAAGCTCTTTCTTTGTAAGCAACGTGGCCTTCTCGTAAACATCCTTCACCGCCTTTCCGGTCGAGCCTACCGATCTTCCTTATTTTAGGATGCAACTCGGATTCCTCCTTCACGGCTTGTATCTGGGAAATAATCAGCTTTCTGGCACCATCCCTGAAAGGTTGGGGCGTTTGAGCAGTTTGGTAAAGCTGAACTTGACTAGTAATAATTTATCTGGTCCAGTACCAACAAGTTTTGGGAACTTGAAAGGGCTGACTCATTTAGATTTGAGTTATAATGAGCTCAGTGGTGAGCTTCCTTCATCTCTTGCGAGCATAATAAACCTCGTTGGGCTTTATGTTCAGCAGAACAGGCTTTCTGGACAGGTTGATCAGCTTTTCTTGAATTCCATAGCATGGAGGATTGAAACTATGAATTTCGGCAATAATTTCTTTGATGGAAAGCTGCCAGAATCTTTAGGTAATCTGTCATACTTGACTTATTTGGATCTTCATGGAAACATGTTTGAGGGAGACATTCCAGCAGAACCAAAAGAAAGGCTAACAGGGGATTCGAATGTCAAACCTGCCTCAAAAAAGAAAGAACCCGGACGCTGCTAAAGTAAAGGCAGCTTTCGGCGGACACAAGCCCTCGGGACTTGACACTTGGACACCGGGAAGCTTGCCCCTTGAGATTGGGTCCTTCGTTTGGAACTGCCCTTTTCCTTTCCCCTTTGACCTGTGTCAAACTCGACTTTTGCTGTTGCCAGGTGGAATGATTCATTCAACCTCGGTATCGGCAACCAACACGCCCTTCTCTGTCGAATGAATCTTCAAACCACGACTCCGATCACGGTTGCCAGTTTACTTTCTCTCAGGTGACAGGGACAGGAGAACACTTCACAAAATGCGCTTTGACAGCGAGCGAGATCTTTGAAATTCAATCAGAACAGCACTGGGTGAGTAAGAAATAGGATTCTTCTCTGAGTCGCGTGGATCACAAAATGGATCTATGATTTCAAGTCCACTCGTTGATTTCGAGAAAACCGAATCAATTTTTGCCCAGCGATGCCTCCAACTCGAGATTTTGATTCATAGAACTGGCCAGCAAATGGATATTCATCCATCTATCAGCTGCGTCTTCTTTAGTGAATGAAAGAGGGACTCCTTTCATAGGTAGCAAGGATAGCAAGAAGGGGTTCAATGAACGCTGCTGGTGAGGTTTTTATTCCAACTAGCGAGGAAAGGCCTCGTTTTGGTCCTGTAGAATGAATGTGAAAAGCAGAATCCTCATAATCGTATGATTCAGATACCTGACGAAATGAACAGATAAAAGATCGGGATAGCCGGGATGACCTATTTCAAGATCAGATGATCCACCAGGTTGTCTGCTTGGGAGGGCTAACTCGGATAGGTCAGATACGAAGGAAACTGCCCATAAAAGAGAGATCGGGTGCCCTTGCCGATGCAGTTCACGATGCGGAGCTGCCAACTAGCTAAGCTAGGTAGTTTGTTGTTAGAATCTCTATCCTAGTAGGAAGATGGAAAGAATATACTATCTATTATAGGAGAGTAAAAGACTAGGCCTGTTGGAACTATATCAAGATTAGAATGACAAGGAATATCTGTATCCGTATATAATAAGTGGAGCTCTATCCTTCCCACCCACCTCATTAATATCTATCGCAACAAATTCCAAGTGATTCTACGCTTGCTGCTTGAATTGACTTAAACTAAGGAATAGAATCCCGGTATCGGGTCTACCGTACCTTTTTAGTAGTATTATTTCACTCCGGAAAAAAAAAGTCTAAACCTTTGTTTACGCCTCTTCTCTAATACCCAGGGTGTTATGACTGGCAAGAAGTCCCCCCGAGCGCTTGTCCTTTATTTAGGAAATTTTATACCTTAATCTGTATATGGAGCTAAATCGAGCTCTACTGTACTTGCTTAAGCAAGTGCTGCTAAGCACTGTCCTTGTAAGGAATATGCCCCTAAGAGGATTGCTCCTCATGGGACTATCCACTGACCCCACCTTGCTTGTTCAGGCTGGATGTTATTTAATAACTGGCTTGCCATATTCCCCCTCACTATCGCTTCGCTTGTTGCCGGTGCTTGTTTAAGATCGTCATTCAATTGCAATGGCATACCATCACCTGAGACCATTACCATATCGCCAATTCCATACCGATGGAAGAGCGATCAAGAAGGTCGATCAAACCGAAGAACCATAGCTCAAAGGCAACGGGAACAGCTAGCGGCAGAGGACATTCCCTTTAAACAAAACAAAGCCCAGAGGTGTGGAATGAAGAGGTGAAAGCGTAAGCGATGAATAAAAAAAAAAAGAGAGAAAGCGGAGGGGTTCCCGTCCCACTATTCCTGACTGAAAAGAAAGAATAGAATAAGGGACGTACCTCTTCCTATAGTTAAGGTAGCTGGGTAGTTCCTGGGTTAAGGGTGTTAAGTCACTACTGAGCCCAAAACAAAGAGCTAAGCATGCCTTTTTCGTACTAAAGGAGTTCCTTCATGGAGTTAAGGACTGAGTTAATGAGCCAAGGAGCTAGTGAGCCCAATGAGCTGAGGATGTCCTTGAGCTAATGCTGTTCTTGAAGCTTTTGCTTTTTTCCTTTTAGGAGTGAGCAAGGTTATAGAGTAATTCCGAGCTAGAGGAAGCAAGTAAGGAAGAAAGAAGAGCTATTTTACGTAATTCCCTGCCCGAGTAAGCCTCCTGTTTAAGGAAGCGGGTGGAAGGTATAGTTCTATTTTACAGTCCCCAGTTCTAGAGGAAGGATTGGGATTACTCCCTCGTGCTATCGGTTATAGAGTCAGAGTTGGGTAGTCCCGGGTGCTAGAGGTTCTTAATCCCAGTAGATAAATAAGTAAACTAGTCCCAGGTAAGCAAGGTGAGAGGAAAAGGCTTAAGGCAACTAATCCCAGGTGGCGGAAGAAGCGGGGAATTCTTTAACTTCCACATTCCACTACCAAATGGAGGAAAGGACCCCATCCCGATAATTAGCTTTGAAAGACCAACGTATAGTTGATCTCTTTGGCCAGGTGAGGTTATTTAATTTCCTTACAACCCAGCGAGAATGGAATGCAATGAAGCCGAGAAGCTAAGCTTGACCTACAGCGTTCGGAGACCAGGAACAAAGCTCAAAAGAAGACTCTTAGGTCATTGATTCAAATTATACCTATATTTGCATTCACTTAATGGTCAAACCAACAATGGAATTGACTCTAACATCCGGCCGGAGGAAAGACTGACTACTACAAGGGCTTGTGCCAACCAACAAGAAGGGGGACGGTGCAAAGACATCTCTTGGCCAGAACCGGACATTGCCCTTTACCATCCCACCACTAGGAGACTGGGACTCGAGGCGTGGTTAAGTATTCCCTTCCGCTCTGGAAGTCAATTTATTTCCTATCTTTCGGTGAACAATATCTTTATTTTCTCTGATTTGAAGAATAAATTACTTTCCTCTGCAGTGAGCTTCTAGAGAGCGTGAAGTCAGTCTTGTAGATCCAGGGTTTTTCCGCCGTAGCCACCTATACCCTACCCGAAGGGGCGGTGGTTCCTTGTCTCTGTTATCCCTATCTCTCACAAGAGCGACTTAACACAACAATCCATCGAAGCTCGGCGTACGCGATTAGAATCAACTTGACTACTTGAACTTTCAATAACAAAAATGAAAGAAAGTCATGCTGATCAGTAGTAGTGTCTAAGAGGAAGGGTTGGCCCTTTGAGCTACCTATTTTTTGTGATAAAATGAGAAACTTAGCTTCTCACGTTGCCATAGATTCTCCATTTCGTGGGAAGAAAGAAATCGGCTTTGCCCAAGTTGTAATGACAATTACATTCCCTGTCGATGAAGAATGTTTCGAACACCTAGACCAGCTGCCGCTTAGTCACGTCTGCGCTTAGATAGCGATGTGAACCCGCCTTCCACGAAGATGTTCCTCCGCTGGTTCGTTAGAAAATACAAAGAAATTGATGGGGCCCATCCCGCGTCCCCATCCCCAGTCCTTCTTCTTTCTATTGAACTGGGCCCAGCTTGACCTGCCAACTCCCTCACCTCAAACCAAATAAGTCTCCCTTCTTTGGGGAGAGCGCCCCTGCTGCCTAACCCCCCATGGCCGTCCTACGAAGGACTTTAAGTTCGTTCCCTTCCCTTATTAACAATAACAAAGTAGACAAATCCCTCTTCTCTCCAGGCAAATCGAAAAAGCTAAACTAAAGTAGGATCCAACTACGAAGGCGGACCAGAGGTTGAATCTAACCTTTTGATGTCTGATAGGATGGACTTAAAAAATTGACTAGTCGATCCATTCCTTTTAAAATATAAGAAAGTCGTTGGTTGCGGTAACCAATCTCGTCTTGCATGAGATCCGTTAAAGCGATGTCAACGCCCCTTCAGATATCCTCTTTATTAGCAATCGTGAGTTTCGAAAAAAATCCTGGAAGGATGATCTTTTCTTGTTTAATCAGCGCGGTCCTATAGGTCTGGGTCAAAGATCTATCCGTTTTTCTTTTTTCGATAAGTTGGAGAGAACTGCAATTAAAAGCTCTCATTTCATTTGAAGTTAAAGTAGCAGCATGGGAATGGGGAATAGAGGAAGATGGTCTGTCGCTTCCGGAACCAACTGGCGGCTGCTGTGGCAACGCCTCCTGGGCCGGAGGAAGCGAACTAGCTTCATCGCCGGGCTCAGGAAGCGATTCAAAACATCGGGCAAGAGATCGCCAATCCGAAGAATTCAGATTACTTGGTGATTTAGTTTCCCACTGCCGCGATGATGGTCCAGCTTGCTCCACGGCTCGGTTTTGCCCCGTAGATGCGGTTTTTGCTGCCTCCGACTGGCCTCCTAGGGGCCTCGTTTGAGGCAAGACAGTCACACCTTCTGAAGAAGGTGCCACAGAATGAGCTATATGGGCCGACGTTACAATATTTTTAAAATGAGTGTTGGCTGGTATAACCAGTCGACTATCCACTTCTAATCGACCTAAGTCTGAAGGCCCTTCCACCACTTCGAGTGGCGGATTCTGGTGCCCCTGCGGTAGGATCTCTTGCACCGCGACAAGTTGTTCTTGGGGTTCCTTTAAAAAAGGAATGATGGCCAAAAATAGATCATTCATCTCTTTCTTTTTTGACTATATGAAATCCACACTTTGACACCTAAGATTCCGTAACGAGTAGATACTTCCGCAGGAGCATAATCGATTTTCTGGTGAAATACATTACGAGATGTTTTTCCATACTTCCCGCATTCTGTTCTAGCTATTTCTGCACCTTCTGATCGACCTGAACAACATATACGGATCCCCTCCACCCCTTTTTTCATTACTAATGGAATATTCTTCACTATTTTAGTAAAAATGGAACGAAATGATCTTGTTTTGGTCCTCAGTTGAAAAGAGATGTCTTGAGCAATCGGAGAAGCACTTTGATAAACAGATTTGATCTTGACCGATTCAATTAAGGTATTAGTGTTTGTTCTATTAGACAACAAAGATCGCATTTTTTTCATTTCGTTCAAATAAGAATTGTACCCGTACGGAATTCTTCTGTTTCTCAGTATGATCTCTATCATCATCTCTATTCCCTTTATCAATTCTCCTATCCTACCTAGGTCTATGAATTTCTCTATCAATTCCATTACCTTATCCTTAGCCATGAGGTTCCAACATTTTCTCCTTAATTGGCGTAGGAGTTGTTGCCGGGCATTCTCAAAAAAAAGGTTATTATACACCCCAACCCTTGGAAAAAAAAAGGTAGCACCGAAGAAAGGAAAGAGCGAGATGGTTGTTTTTGTTGTTCCCGCGAAGCGAAGATCAATCGCTTGGCGAATGAAGTGGGTCAACCTCTTTTTGGCTTCGGCCAAACACTTTTTCTCGCTGGTCGAGCTTTCTAGAAAAAAAGCGATGCGAGAACGTATTCTCTTATTTAAGCTTCTTTCCTGTGCATTAGCTCCCCCCATTGTAGATGGTTCAGCCACGCCCGGTGCCACGAAATGATTGAGAACTACGACGGGGTCGAAATGCATTTTTTTCTTTGTATTCAATAAGTATTGCATGACCGAATAATTCAAGGAAGAGCGCACTGCGGGGAGGGTCCTTTTAAGTAGATGACTCGTCGGGCCGTCGGAGCGGGACTTCTTTGGGAAAAAGAACTTAAATAACTTCGTTTTTCTGAAGGAGTCGTCATTTTCTATCAGGAAGGCTATGCCATTTACAACCCCGGCGTATTTCGGATGCTTGAAGGCCCCGCTGACCCGAAGTGATTTAGAAAGATTCTTCTTTATCGATGGTGATCGGTCATGGTATCCATAGCCTTGCTTCTTTTTCGGCCAAATCCTGATTTCGTTTTGCTTCTCCCGATCGTCGAGCCTGATCGACTCGACTCTTTCCCCCGACCCCCGGCCTCTCACTTCGTTTCGTTCTTCTTCTGTACCGTCGCTTGAATGAAGACACCCGATCGGCCCGACTTTCCCAAATTCCCACCACCGGCCCTTCGCCTTTCCGGGTCTGGATTTTTCGCGTCGTTTTAGTCGTCGTGGTCGACGGGGAAGAAAGAAATGAAGGAATGTTCTTTTGGGAAAATGTAGAATAATACACCTACCGAGACGAAAGCCAAAGGTGAGTCTCGTAGGTGGACGTATCGAACCGAAATAAGATCTCAGATTGAGATCTTGATACACTGATTTACCATAATAATAAATAGAGTCAATGGTGACTCCGCCGTGGGAAGAGCCGCTTCCTTCTTGCTTGATAGGGGGGGGGCTTCTATTCACCAACGCAGACTAAAAGTGCTCTCCGAACCGTGCTGGATAGTGACCCATCACACGGCTCTCAAACCCAACCTGTGGTGGATCCCGGGAGACAAAGTAAAAGCGCTTGATCCTTTGCCCCATACTTTGAGATGCTCCTCCCCGTCGATCAAGGATTTTTATTCTCTAGGCTTATTAAGCCGCTATCGTTCGGTTCGGATAAGTCAAGTCCCTTCGGTCGGTTCGCTCAGGTGGTCTTCCCTTATCTTCCCTAACGTTCAGAGTTGTTCTGGTTTGAGATGAGAAAGGAGCACCGGAAAAGCGCCATGAATGAATAAGAAATTTACAGCAGAGGGAATCAATGATTCTTATTCGACCGAGTTATAGCTAGCAAGATGTCGATTACACACCGGAGGTTGGTAAGAACTGAGGGACAATGCCCCCTAACCTAAGTGGGCCTACCTGCGAAGCAACTGGTACTTGATCGGGCGGGGGGAGGTTTGGTTTCGTGCAACGCCCTCGCAGCAAGAAGAGGCAGTTGTCATTTGAAAGTAAAGGCTCCTATCCTCTTTTACGAATTTACAACTCTCTTTACTGAACGAGACTCCACCCATATCCCTACTAGTGGTTATTCTTTATTTTCCATTCTATCATTTGTTTGACAGCTTAAATTAGGCTCCCTTTAGATAGGGTTTTGGTTTTTATCAAGATAGGTCAAGGGCGCGTCGGAACGGTCGGTAGCTGCTTAGTCTCATCCGACTTAAATAAAAGTTTCCTTGTACTGCTTTTTTTTCTTTGAAAAAAAAAGAAAGAAGGGGGTCGATTTAGGCTCCTTCCCTTCTACTGCATAGCTGCGCTAGCAGGTACTACGAGCCCTCTGTCCCACGCATCTAACCAGCTCGCGTGGTTCACCGGTTCCACCGAAAACTCTCATTTGTTGAAGCGGAGCATAGTGCGCTTTAGGGGCCGAGCGATAAATGTATCTTTTTTCGTTTCAGGTTATTCACTGATCTGAAACTTAGCACTTCTTTTCTTATTGATTCCAAGGGCGGCGGCATTCTTGAATGAAGTCTATCCGAACCGAATTAGCACTTCTCAGATCAGGCTAGGCCTCTCCAGCTGAGCTGGGCGCCGGGGCCCTGGATGCGCTAGCGATTGGCACATAGGGGAGTGGTTGCCCGGGTTTCTCGGCCTGGTATCCTGCACCTCGCGTTCATGATATCTACATTCAACTCTGCCCCGGAGACACGGTCGAAGCACGCCCGCCGAGTGTGCTTCTTTCACGACATGCTCTAGTCCTGGGTGTCTTTCAGTGGTCTTCTAGCCTTAGAATAGAAGAAGTCGTGTCCGCCCCGGACATCCGCAACGTCCTCCCACGCCTTTTTCTATTTAAAATCTGGGACAAGGAAAAGACTGACCCATTCGGTGACTTTCGCGGTCGCCCTCACTGAACCAACTTGAATCTGAACTACGATTCAGATCAAGTCTTACCGAAATCGGATTTCCTTTTCGTGCCATATGTACTTAGACTTTCCTTTTTTCCCCTTTTTTCTTCCCGGTTCAATATTTGTGCTCGAAGGTCTTCGTTTCCGTGTATCTGATCTCCTCTGCTCTTACTGCACCTACCCAAAAGAGATATTTTGCCATGTTTCCCGAGAGAGGCCGCCTTCTCTCAGGCCAGCAGTCGACTAGAAGTAGAAGACTGCTTTATGACGGGCTTCCCTGTTTCCTGGGCTCTGCTCGCTTCGTCTACGCTCCGATCCTAATAATTGAAAAACTACTTTGGCAGCCTTGCCCTGCATTAAGATTTAAAACTTGTCGTCAAGAAAAAAAAATGGAAATAGTGATTCAAGATCTAGATGGATCCCTATCTTTATCTCTATCCACGAAGATACCTATCTATATGGAGAAAGATCTATCTATGAATAGATCTAAACTATCCTCTATCCGGATAGATATATCCCTTATGAGGGATTACGCCGATCTTTATATGTTTTGGCCACGTTCGTTTCCGCTCCGAAGAAGAAGGTTTGGATCTTTCAATCTTATGTCGTGAGGGATGTGACCTATGTTAGGTCCATAAAATACCACAGCTTTTGGTGTTCTATGATTCACCTCCGAATAATGAGTAGGTAGTTCGATTCTTTTGATTTTTCTCTTCATAGTAAACTGATGGGGGGATGCGGAGCAATAGGTCGAATTACTATATAAAGAAGAGTTGTAAACTATAGGATTTCTTGTTCGAGTAGGAATATTTTTGTTTTTCTCGTTCCTTCTCTTCGATAAGAATAAGGATTTGAAATGATACAAATTCCTCTTCATTCTGTTGTGCTCATCGAAATAACTGCCTAAGCATACTTTTTTGGATCCAAACTTCTTTGTGTCTTCTTCTTGCATAGAAGAACGCAACTGTTGTAAAAACTGGGATTTTAGTAGTAGGCGGCATCCCTTCAACGTTTTGAATTTTCGGAACCATTCTGTTTTGGTTCTTCTCCACATTCTTACCGGGCGATCCAGAAATTTGCCTATGATTTTTTCACCGCGGGTTCTCGCATCATTTTCTTGAAAAGATATTATATCACCGTGGGACACTTTAAAATGAATAATGTTTACCATTCTATTATTCACACAAACCCTTCGATGACTTATCGTCTGCCTTGCTTGAGGAATAGTTTCACGAAAATGGAGACGAACCGGAATAACGTCCGATCTTGTTTCTGGATTGAGTAGAAAAGGGATATATGATCGTTTTCTTCTTCTGTGCATCTCTGTGATGGGTAAATCTCTATGAAAAAGGGACAACTTTCGTGTAGTTTGTGATTGGATGTAACTGTTAAGATTTTTTCTCGAATAAATCTTTCTCTTAATAGATCTTTTCTTGTTTCTCAATCTTTTGAGAATGCGGCGTTGTATTATTGTAAGTTCTCTGTTCCAAACATTTCCTAAAAGTAGACGACAAGTTTTAAATCTTAATGCAGGCAAGGCATATCTCGTTGAATCAGTCTTTTTCGCCACATCGCGTATAACGGGAATCGAACCCCCCCTGCTGCTGTCGGGCAGATGGAGAATGCAATACTTCGACCCAGCAACTAACTTGTTAGGAGTAGGTTTTAGCTTGCCCCTTTCTTCTTATTAGGTTGATAGATTTGGAACCCTATTCTAAGGTAAGCTTCCAAAGCTCCTTTCTTCAGCTGGTGCGCAGGAGCGCACTTTCGTTTTCCCCTTACTAGTAAAGGGGGTTTTATGAATCGAGATCTCCCGCCAGCCGTCTTCTCTTCCTATCACTTTCACTTCGTTCGAGAAAGATGATCTCACCGGGCCGGGCGAAGGGGAAAGAAGGTATGGGTGGTCCGGGAACAACAACGGGAGAGGGCTCGTAGCCCCCCGCTCTCTCTTCCCCAGCCTCGGAGAGATGCAGAACTCTTTTTTTTCGTCAAAAAAAAATGAATTAGATAGAGCCATGATACATTCCGGAATATTGTAAAGGTAAATAGACTCTTTTCGTCCCCTTTTCGATGTCTGTCTGAGGACCTCTGTCAATGTTTTGGAATGTTTAAGCTCGCCTTTTGTAACAAGTAGACCCACGATACGGACTAATAGATGTTCCTAATCTTACCCGTAAGTAAGATCTATTCATAGTTGGTCAGTCCCCTACGGCATGTCTTCTCGCTTTTCATGAATGTGTCTCCCCCTCTGCTTATGTGAGTTTGACCCGCCTTTGACTCTGCTTGCTTCCTTCCCCCAGCATTGCCCCTGTTGACAGCTTTTTGCCTTCTTTAAGTGCGGAAAGCAGCCTTGTACTATAGTTGGTTGCAGGAAGTCTGTTCAAAAGGTGCTATTGATTGTGTCCTTTTCAGTAGTTGCCATTGATCGTCCTTCAACTGAGCTTTCTCGTTGGCACGGATGATTTAAGTTAGAGTTGTTTCAACTATCGAAGAGAGGAGAGGAATTTATTCACATACATCATATCTTTGGGTGCCTAAATTTTTGTTGGTTTCGAATTCGATTTTGCCTATTTGAGAGGGGAATTTCAATTGTTCCTTATGAGACACTAATACCGATACGGATTCCCTCAATTACGGGCTACCTCTTAGAAAGTTATATGGCCCAACCAAAACAAATACCAAGTAGGGGATGCGAATCGAGGATTCCTATCATTGAAGTGAAACTGGATCGTCGGTCGGACCGACGAAAGGTGAACAGGTTGAGTTAGATACATGATCGACGAATTAAGCGATCACATGACCTAAGATTCTACTTTGATAAGTCTTAGGAGAGTGAGGCTGATTCTTGGCGAACAAGCAACTGCTCTCTTGAGGGCTCTGTACGGGAACCACCCCAGTTACGAGTAATTAGGGTCTTCCCCGAGCACTAAGTAGATCCCATTCTCCCTTTTTCCAAAGATTAGAAGGAACTTGTCAGAGACTAGTACCTTCTGTAGTGGTGGAACAGAAAAAAGGAAGCCGCTTACGAGCAGCTTTCTCTCATACGTCATGATATTCGAGAGCCGGGGGGAAGGTCGGGCGCAGTAGATAAGGTCTAACTGTCCGTAACTAAGGAGATAGAGCCCCTTTATCCGTTCCGTCAAAGAGATCACCTAATGCAAGCCGTGCAAAAATGAAACGTTATTTATATAAAATAACGTATACCCCGCAAGATAAAGATCTCTTTTTAAGTTAGCTATACTCAGACAGTTTACTCTTTTCCTGTATGCTCGCGAGCGTCTATGAGCCGCGTAATATTAAGTCTAGCAGTGTAATGTATCCTATATTTAAGTTATGTACTTCTAAAAAGACAGAGGTCCATAAGTCTATTTGTAAAACTAGTGCTGGAACCTCTTCATACGAGGAACCAAGATCTTCAGTTGGTAGTAATTCGCCAAGTTCACTACAAACTAATACGCCAAGTGTTGAAGATAATAGCCAACATGAAGGAAACCCTACTTGGTCCAATCCCGGAATGGAAGCTCAACCATTGGCATACCAGATTCATAAGCGGAAAGCTAAGAAATGATATGCGAACGCCTCTATGCCAGAAGGGAAGATTACTAAGCCCTTGGATAGCCATCCCCGTTGGCGAGTTGGTCAGCTCACACCCGCCCTTCGCCCAAAAAGTAAAGTATTAGGGCGATAGGCCAGTTCGCGAGCTTGATGTTCAAGAGTCTAGTAACACTCGGCAAATGTAGGGGAGATAAAGTATTCATGCTATTACCTATGGTGATGGGCAGCTGTCATGCCAGTCTGGGTTCTCAAGCTGAAGCAATCGAAGAAAGAGTTGCATAAACGAACCCACCCACAATCGAGATCATAGACTGAACAGAAGGAGCTG